ATATTTTATAGAATTTTTATTTGATATGGTTTGATTTTGTATTTTTGGTTAAAATCTTATTTGTTTGTAAATAATATTTTTTTTTGGCCATATTAATATAAATTCTTATGTATATACACTTTGAACTTATATATCATATAGCTCTATATAGAGAGAAATAGATTATATATATATAAGGAATTTAGTTAAATATATGGAATCTTATTTAAATATATTTTACATTCATATATAATGGTATATATATATAAATAAATAAAGTATATTATACTATTCAATAATTAATATATTTCTATTCAATTCTTATATTATAATAATTAATATTATCCAATAACTGATATATTTCCATTTAATTTTTATATTATAATAACTACTATTATCCAATAACTGATATATTTCCATTTAATTTTTATATTAAACCATAAAGAGTAATAACACTTTCTAGATCTCATTTAATATTAAGAAAAAAAAATGAGATCTAAAAAGTGTTATTACTCCTTATATTCAACAAAGCTATTATTAGGGTTGATACGCGAACTAATTTTACTTTAAGTTATTAGTTGGGCAAGAAAAATTTTACTTTGGATGAGAAAAGTTTGTTATTTTTAATTGCTTTTTTTTGTTTTTCTTTATCAATTTCATTGTTTATAATATTGTTCCTAGTAGTGTTTTTTTACTTCAGAATAGTTTTATTCTTGATTTATTTTGGGAAGTTTTATCTATTTAGTTGGGCAAGAAAAATTTTACTTTGGATGAGAAAAGTTTGTTATTTTTAATTGCTTTTTTTTGTTTTTCTTTATCAATTTCATTGTTTATAATATTGTTCCTAGTAGTGTTTTTTTACTTCAGAATAGTTTTATTCTTGTTAATTTATTTATTTTTACTTGTTTTATATGTAAGTTTTTGCGTGGATAATTTTTTTTCTAAATGATTATTTTTTTTATTTCGCAGTATTTATTATTATAAATTAAGGTGTCTTAGATTTGGTATTGTTTTATAGTATTAGTAAAATTTGTGCCAGCAACTGCGGTTATACATTAAATGCAATTAAATATTTTTGGTTAAAGTAGTTAAATTGTTATTATTTAATTTATGTTTATATTTATTAGGTGGAATTTTATTTTTTTTTTTATGTTAATATATTTTGTTTTGAAGCTACGAAGTCTTTGATAGAAACTAGGATTAGATACCCTATTATTTTTGATGTTAATTATTTAACTTGAGTAGTAATAGATATGGTCTTGAAACTTAAAGAATTTGGCAGTATTTTATTCTGTTCAGAGGAACCTGTTCTTTTATCGATAATCCTCGTTGGACCTTACTTAATTTATTGATTTGTATACCGCCGTTTTATTGAGAATCTTTATAGTGTTTTTTAATTTTCTGGTTTTTATTAAAAATTATTTCAGGTCAAGGTGCAATTTATGATTAAGTAGAAATGGGTTACATTTATATTTATTTTTGGATTATTAAATGAAATTTTAATATGAAAGTGGATTTGAATGTAATTATTATTTTAGATTATATTAATGATTTAGTTTCTGGAGTGTGTACACATCGCCCGTCACTCTCGTTATTTATTCGAGATAAGTCGTAACATAGTGGTTGTACCGGAAGGTGTGGCTGGAATGATCAAGTTAATTTTTAGTTAGAAATTTCATTTACATTGATAATTATATCGTTCAATTCGGTATAGCTTGTAATTATTATTAATTTATTTTTTTTGTTTTTCTTTATGTTTTTATGAAATTATTTTTTTTGTTATTGTATATATTTTTGATTTAATTTTCTTATTATAGTTTATTTGTACTGTAGAGGATTATTTTTATTATTTATAAAGTTGATTTATTTTGTTGTACCTTGTGTATCAGGGTTTATTGAATTTTTTTATATATTTTTTGATTCCCGATTTTAAATGAGTTAATTAATTATTTTAGTTGTTGTTTTATTAACATTAATTATATTTTTTTAGTAATGATATGTTATTCGTTTTTTATGGTATCTGGTTTCTCGGGAAATGAATTTAATTCAAGTATTATTTTTAATTTTTCTTTATTATTAGTTTTTTTTTATTTAATATTTATGTATTGGGGGATTAGCTCTTTTATATATTTTTATAAAATTTTCTTTATTTTATTTTTGTGGGTTTTATGTTAACTATCATTTTGATTATGTTGAAATTTTAATTTTTGATTATTTTATTTCTATTGTTTTTAATTTTTTTATTGAGATGTTTTAAATAATTTTTTATTTATTTTAATTATTATTTAATTAGTATATTACTATAATTTATTTTGTTTACTTTTTGTTAATTTTTTTAAAGGAACTAGGCAATTTATTTCACTCGCCTGTTTATCAAAAACATCTCTTCTTGAATATATATTTTGATGTATGGCCTGCCCACTGAGTATTGAAGGGCCGCGGTATTTTGACCGTGCAAAGGTAGCATAATCATTAGTCTTTTAATTGTAGGCTGGAATGAATGGTTTGACGAGGTGTTAACTGTCTTTAATTTTTTTTATTGAATTTAAATTTTAGGTTAAAATGCCTAAATTTTTTTTTGGGACGAGAAGACCCTATAGAGTTTTATATATTTTTATCTTTTTTGTATGAAAGTTTTTAATTTAAGAATTTATTTTGTTGGGGTGATGGGAAGATTAAATTAACTCTTTTTGTTTTTTATATATTTATTTATATATATTTGATCCATTTTTATTGATTATAAGACTAAATTACCTTAGGGATAACAGCGTAATTCTTTTTGAGAGTTCTTATTGACAAAGGATTTTGCGACCTCGATGTTGGATTAAGATTAATTTTTGGTGTAGATGCTTATAAATATTAGGTCTGTTCGACCTTTAAAATCTTACATGATCTGAGTTCAAACCGGTGTAAGCCAGGTTGGTTTCTATCTATAATAATTTATAACATTTTAGTACGAAAGGACCATATGTTTAAAATAATTTTATTTTTCTGATTATTAATAATTATTGTTTTGGCAGATAAGTGCATTGGATTTAGGTTCCTTTTATGTAGATAAGTTTTTACAGATAATATATGTTCTTTAATATACTTTTTCTTTTAATTATTTTTTTTTTGTTAATAATTTTTGTTATAGTGGGGGTAGCTTTTCTTACTTTGCTTGAACGTAGGGTTTTAGGTTATGTTCATATTCGTAAAGGTCCTAATAAGGTTGGATTTGTTGGAATTTTTCAACCTTTTAGAGATGCAGTTAAATTATTTTCTAGGGAACAAATTTTTCCTTATATATCTAATTATTTATCTTACTATTTTTCTCCTGTTTTTGGTTTATTTTTATCTTTATTAGTATGATTATTATATCCTTATTTTAGAGGTTTTATTTCTTTTGATTTTGGTTTATTATTTTTTCTTAGTTGTACTAGATTAGGTGTATACACATTAATAATTGCTGGTTGATCTTCAAATTCTAATTATTCTTTATTAGGAGGGTTGCGTGCAGTAGCTCAAACTATTTCTTATGAAGTTAGTTTGGCTTTAATTTTATTATCTTTTGTTTTTTTGATTGGGAGATATAATTTAATTTTTTTTTATTATTTTCAGAATTATTTTTGACTAATTTTTTTTTCATTACCTTTAGGTTTAATTTGATTTTCTTCTTGTTTAGCAGAAACTAATCGTACTCCCTTCGATTTTGCTGAAGGTGAATCTGAATTAGTATCTGGATTTAATGTTGAGTATGGATCAGGTGGTTTTGCTTTAATTTTTTTAGCTGAATATTCTAGTATTTTGTTTATAAGAATATTATTTTGTGTTATTTTTTTGGGGTGTGATTTATATGCTTTATCTTTTTATTTAAAGTTATCTTTTATTTCTTTTATATTTGTTTGGGTTCGTGGAACAGTTCCTCGTTTTCGTTATGATAAGTTGATAAATTTGGCTTGAAAAATTTATTTACCTTTGTCTTTAAATTATTTATTATTTTTTATTGGGATTAAAATTTTTATTTTTTCTTTTTTTTAATTGTATTAAATTGAGTATATAAATTAATAGAAGAATTGAACTTCTTTTTTGTGCTTTCAAAACACTTGCTTTCATAAGCTTTTTAATTAATTAATTTTATTTTCTCAATATTTTGTAATTACTGGTATTATTATAAAATATAAAAAATATATTACGGTTAATAGTTGCCCTGTTAATATATATGGTTCTTCTACTGGTCGTGCTCCAATTCATGTTAATAGAATGAATATATTTACTATTACTCAAAATATTATTTGATTTATAGGATAAAATTGAATTCCTTGAAATTTTGATTTTATTAATGGTATAATTATTAAAATCATAATGGATATAATTAATGCAATTACCCCCCCTAATTTATTAGGGATTGAGCGTAAAATTGCGTAGGCGAATAGAAAATATCATTCTGGTTGGATATGAATGGGTGTTACTAAAGGATTTGCTGGTGTAAAATTATCGGGATCTCCAAGAATATAAGGTTCTTTTAAAGATAAAATTGCTAGAATTATGAATATGATTATAAATCCTACAGTATCTTTGATGGTGAAATATGGATGGAATGGAATTTTATCAATATTTCTATTTAATCCTATTGGATTATTAGATCCTGTTTGATGAAGAAATAGTAAATGAATTATTGCTATTGCTGTGATGATAAATGGTATTAAGAAGTGAAAAGTAAAAAATCGGTTTAATGTTGCATTATCTACTGCAAAACCTCCTCATACTCATTGTACTATATCAGTTCCTAAATAAGGTATTGCTGATAATAGGTTAGTAATTACTGTAGCTCCTCAGAATGATATTTGTCCTCATGGTAAAATATATCCTATAAATGCAGCTCCTATTGTTAAGAATAAAATAATTACACCTACTGTTCATGTGTATTTAAATTTATATGATCCGTAATATAAACCTCGCCCAATATGTATAAAAATGCACATAAAGAATAATGAGGCTCCATTTGCATGTGTTGTTCGTATTATTCATCCATAATTTACATCTCGACAAATATGTACTACTCTTGAGAATGCATTGTCAATATTTGGACAGTAGTGTATTGCTAGGAATAATCCTGTTATGATTTGTATAGTTAAACAAATTCCTAAGAGTGAACCAAAATTTCATCATGTTCTAATATTTGATGGTGTGGGTAAATCTACTAATGTATTATTTATAATTTTTAATAATGGGTGATTTGAACGTAGAGATTTATTCATTATTATTTTATTTGTCGTAGTGGTCCTTTTGTAATATTAGTAATTTTTACTACTGTAATTAATGCTAAGAATAAATATGATGCTAATATAATTGTTAATTTTCCATTAGGTTTATTATAGAGTTTATTTAATTGAGTTTGATTTTCATTATTTGAATTTATTAATTCATTTGTTGTTATTTCTGAATTATTAATTTTTATTCAATTACTTGTAATTATTAATATTAATATTATTCTTATTGTTCTTATAATTATTATTTTTGTAGATACTGTTAATATTTCGTTTGATGCTAATCTTGTTACGTAAATAAATAATACTAATATACCTCCAATGAAGATTAGGAATATAATATAAGCAAATCAAAATGATTGTGCTATTATTCCTCTTATTAAACATACTAAAATTGTTTGTATTAATAATATTAAACCTATTGCTAATGGATGATTTATTTGTGTAAATATTAATCTTAATGTAATTCTTATTGATATTATTATTTGGTTAATTTCAAGGAATAGTTTATTAAAATATTAATTTTGGGGATTAATGATGGGATTTTTTCTTTTCTTTGATGTTCTAAAAGGTAAATACTTATTTTTGGTTTACAAGGCCAATATTTTTGTTAAATTATTAAAACATTTAATGGTTATAATTTCTTATTTTTCTTTAATTTTTTTTTGTGGTATATGAGTTTTTTCTTCTAGTCGTAAACATTTATTAATTACTTTATTAAGATTAGAATTTATAGTATTGATTTTGTTTTTTATTTTATATTATTATTTGGTTTTTTTTAATTATGAATTATATTTTGTTGTTGCTTTTCTTACTTTTTCTGTATGTGAGGGTGCTTTGGGTTTATCAATCTTAATTTCTATAGTTCGTAGATATGGTAATGATTATTTTCAATCTTATGGAATATTTCAATGTTAAGGTTTTTATTTTTTGTAATTTTTTTAATCCCTTTATGTTTATTAAAAAATTTTTGGTGGATAATTCATTCTTTTATATTTCTTATTTCTTTTATATTTATTTTTGTTTTTCCTTATTTTTTTTGTTGATGTAATTTAGGTTATATATTTGGATTTGATTATATTTCTTATGGTTTAATTTTATTAAGTTTTTGGATTTGTGTTCTTATAGTGTTGGCTAGAGAAATGGTTTTTCGTTTTGATTATTATTCTTGTTTTTTTTTATCAGTTATTATTTTTTTATTAATTATATTATGTTGTACATTTAGAAGATTAGATTTATTTTCTTTTTATTTATTTTTTGAGGGTAGTTTAATCCCTACTTTATTTTTAATTTTGGGTTGGGGATATCAGCCTGAGCGTCTTCAAGCTGGTATTTATTTATTATTTTATACTTTACTTGCATCTCTTCCTTTATTAGTAGGTATTTTATATGTTTTTGATTTTGTTAATACTATAAATTTTTATTTATTAAATAATTTTTTTTTTATTAATATTATTTTTTACTTTTGTATAATTTTGGCCTTTCTTATTAAGATACCTATATTTTTAGTTCATTTATGATTACCTAGGGCTCATGTTGAAGCTCCTGTTTCTGGTTCAATAATTTTAGCTGGAATTTTATTAAAGTTGGGTGGATATGGATTATTACGTGTTTTTTCTTTTTTAGGTAATTTTGTTTTTAAGATAAATTTTATTTGAATTTCTATTAGATTAGTAGGTGGTGTTTTGGTTAGTTTAATTTGTATACGTCAGACTGATTTGAAATCATTAATTGCTTATTCCTCGGTTGCTCACATAGGTATTGTAGTTAGTGGTATTATAACTATAAATTATTGAGGGTATTGTGGTTCTTTTACTTTAATAATTGCACATGGTCTTTGTTCTTCTGGTTTATTTTGTCTTGCTAATATTTCTTATGAGCGGTTAAATAGTCGTAGATTAATAATTAATAAGGGTTTAATAAATTTAATACCTAGAATATCAATATGATGATTTTTAATAAGATCTTGTAATATAGCAGCTCCTCCTTCTTTAAATTTACTTGGTGAGGTTAGCCTTTTAAATAGATTAATTGCTTGATCCTGATTTTGTATATTTATATTAGTATTTTTATCTTTTTTTAGTGCTGTTTATACACTTTATTTATTTTCTTATAGACAACATGGATTTTATTATTCTGGTGTTTATTCTTGTTCATTTAATTATTCTCGTGAATTTTTATTGTTATTTTTACATTGATTTCCGTTAAATTTATTTATTTTGAATAGTGATTTAATTTTATTGTGATTATAATTGCTTAAGTAGTTTAATTAAAAATATTGACTTGTGGTGTCAGTGATATAAAATTTATTTTGGGTCGTGGGTTTTTTGTCTTTATGTTTTGTTAGATTTATTTTCTTATTTATATTAGGAATTTTTTTAGTTTTATTGGGTTTTTATTTTTTGGTAAGAAATTTAATTATTTTTATTGAGTGGAATATTGTTTCATTAAATTCTAGTTCTATTGTTATAACTTTTTTATTTGATTGAATATCTTTAATTTTTATGGGTTTTGTATTATTTATTTCATCTTTAGTTATTTTATATAGAGATGATTATATACATGGTGATTTAAATATTAATCGTTTTGTTATATTGGTTTTAATATTTGTGGTTTCGATAATATTTCTGATTATTAGTCCTAATATAATTAGAATTTTATTAGGTTGAGATGGGTTAGGTTTGGTTTCTTATTGTCTAGTAATTTATTATCAAAATATTAAATCTTATAATGCTGGGATAATTACTGCTTTATCTAATCGTGTTGGTGATGTTGCTTTGTTAATGGTTATTGCTTGAATATTAAATTTTGGTAGATGAAATTATATTTATTATTTAGATTTTTTGAAAGATTCATTTGAAATAAATTTGATTTCTATTTTTGTTGTTTTAGCAGCTTTAACTAAGAGTGCTCAAATTCCTTTTTCTTCTTGACTTCCTGCTGCTATAGCAGCCCCTACTCCTGTTTCTGCTTTGGTTCATTCTTCTACTTTAGTTACTGCTGGGGTTTATTTATTAATTCGGTTTGAGGTTGTTTTTATAAATTGATTAAGTATTTTATTATTATTATTTTCTAGTTTAACTATATTTATATCAGGTCTTGGTGCTAATTTTGAGTATGATTTAAAAAGGATTATTGCTTTATCTACTTTAAGTCAGCTTGGTTTAATAATTAGAGTATTGTCTTTAGGTCTTGTTAGTTTATCTTTTTTTCATTTACTTACTCATGCTTTATTTAGGGCTTTATTGTTTATGTGTGCTGGTGTAGTAATTCATTTTATAAATGATTCTCAAGATATTCGTTATATAGGTAATTTATCTTTTCAGATGCCTTTAACTTCTTCTTGTTTAATAATTTCAAACTTTGCATTATGTGGAATGCCTTTTTTAGCTGGATTTTATTCTAAGGATTTAATTTTGGAATCTATTTCTTTAAGATATTTAAATATGTTTGGTTTTTTTTTGTTTTTTATTTCTACTGGACTTACTGTTTGTTATTCTTTTCGTTTATTTTATTATGTTTTGTGTGGAGATTTTAATATAAATTCTTTTTGTTTTTTATTTGAATACAATTTTAATATACTACGGGGGATATTATTATTATTGATCATATCTATTTTGGGTGGTAGATTTTTAAGATGAATTATTTTTCCTACTCCTGTTATAGTTTGTTTACCTTTTTATTTAAAATGTTTAGTTTTATTAGTAAGTTTTATTGGGGGTTGAATGGGATTTGAAATATCAAAATTAAATTTTAATAGTAATTTGATTTCTTTAAATTTTAGTAAATTAATTGTTTTTCTTGGTTCAATATGATTTATACCTTATATTTCTACTTATGGTACTTCTTTTTTTCCTTTATTTTTTGGTTATTATTCTTTAAAGGTATTTGATTTTGGTTGAAGAGAATATTTTGGTGGTCAGAATTTAAATTTTTTGTTTATAAATTTGAGTGGATTAAATCATTGATTTCAATATAATAGTTTAAAGTTATTTTTATTATTTTTTGTTATATGAATAATTATTTTAATTTTTGTTTTAATTATTTACTTGGATAGCTTATATATAGAGTATAACATTGAAGATGTTATTGAGATTTTTGATCTTCAAGTGTATTTATAAAAGTGTTACTTTATTTTTACAATGAAAATGTACTGTTTTATTAAACTATATAAATAGAAATGTTAACGGATTTTAACCGCTGTAGTGTTAAGTTAGCAGCTTTCACTTTGTCATTACATTTCCTTAACTGGAATAATTTTCAATAATATTATTAACAGTAATATACCTCTTTTTGGTTTCAGTTAAGTAAATAAGAGTATTTTACTACTTGGGGTCAGGTCGAAACTGATTGCAATATATTGCTTCATATTTTTGTTGTTAATATTTTGAGATAGATTGATAATTCAATACTTTTTGTATGCAATCCAAATGTTATAGTTAACTACAATCCCTATTTATTTTGCTCATTCAAGTGATCCTTGATTTCATTCGTGATATAATCCTATTAGTAAAATAAATATAAATATGATTCTAATAGTTGTTCATGTTTTTATTTCTGATAATATTATAATAATTGTTATTGGTAAAATTAATGCAATTTCTACATCGAAAATTAAGAAGATTACTGCAATTAAGAAGAATCGTAATGAAAATGGTATTCGTGCAGATCTTCTTGGATCAAATCCACATTCGAATGGTGATGCTTTTTCTCGATCTTCATTAATTTTTTTTGAGATAGTTCTTGCTATTATTATAATAATTATTGAAATTCTTAGGGTTAATAGTGTTGATGTTGCTGTTATTAATATTATTTATCTTGTTTAATCAAACTTTTTGATTGGAAGTCAAATATACTTATTATATTAGATAAATTAATTTATCTTCCTCATCAGTAGATTGAAATATATAGGAATAATCATACAACGTCTACAAAGTGTCAGTATCATGCTGCTGCTTCGAATCCAAAGTGATGATTTGATGAGAAGTGTATTTTTATTTGTCGTATTAAGCAAGTTAATAAAAATGTTGTTCCAATAATTACATGTAGTCCATGGAATCCTGTTGCTACGAAGAAGGTAGATCCATACACTGAGTCTGCAATTGTGAATGGTGCTTCAATATATTCATATGCTTGTAGAATTGTAAAATAAATTCCTAAAATTACTGTAATGAATAATCCTTGCAATCCTTGATTATAATTATTTTCTATAATTCTATGATGTGCTCATGTAATTGTAATTCCTGATGCTAATAGAATTGCTGTATTTAGAAGGGGAATTTGTAAAGGGTTGAATGGGTTAATTCCTATTGGAGGTCATAATGATCCTAAATCAATTGTTGGGGATAAACTTCTATGGAAAAATGCTCAAAAGAATGAAATAAAGAAAAATACTTCTGAAATAATAAATAGAATTATTCCTCATCGTAATCCTTTTGTTACTATTTTTGTATGTAATCCTTGATATGTTCTTTCTCGAATGATGTCTCGTCATCATTGAATTGTTGTTACTATTATAATAATAATTCCTATTATTAATAATAATTGATTGTATTGGTGAAATCATTTAATTATACCTGTTATAGTAATTATTGCTCCAATAGCTCCTGTTAATGGTCAAGGTCTTTGATCTACTAAATGGAAAGGGTGATTTGCATGGTTTGACATTAATTTACTTCTCTAGAATATAAAGTTCTTAATACGGCAAATACATATGATTGGATAATAGCTACTGCTGATTCTAATAATAATAGTAAAATTTGTGTTATTAATAAAATTATTAATAAAAGGTTACTTAAATATGGACCTGTATTTCCTAATAGTGTTAATAATAAATGTCCTGCAATTATATTTGCGGCTAGTCGTACTGCTAAAGTTCCTGGTCGGATTATATTTCTTACTGTTTCGATGCATACTATAAATGGTATTAATAATGGTGGTGTTCCTTGTGGAACTAAGTGTGCAAGCATATGCTGTGTATTATTAATTCATCCGAAAATTATAAATCTTATTCATAATGGTAGTGCTAGTGATATTGTTATTGTTATATGTCTTGTTCTTGTAAAAATATATGGAAATAACCCTAATGTGTTGTTGAATATAATTATTAATATTAATGAAATTAATATAAATGTTCTTCCTTTATTAATATTTTTATTATTTAATAATGTTTTAAATTCTTGATGTAGTTTTGTCGATAAATTATTTCATATTATTATATGTCGTGATGGAATCAATCAAAATCTTGATTGGATTAATATTATCCCTATAAGTGTACTTAATCAATTTATTGTTAGGTTATTAATTCTTGTTGATGGATCAAAAACTGAGAATAGATTAGTTATCATTTTCAATTTTTTTCTGTAATTCAAATTTTTTTTGTTAATGTTTTCTTTTTTGTTGGATTATATATGAAATAGTTTAAAAAATTAAATAATATAAATGTTGTTGAGAAGAATAAAAATAGTATTGTTCATCTTATTGGTATTATTTGTGGTATAGAAAAATATCAAATTTTGATTATTTTAGTTTGACATACTATTGTTATTAATTAACTAAATTTTCTTCATCAGAAGTAATTGCTATTTTACTATAAATTGGTTTAAGAGACCATTACTTGCTTTCAGTCATCTGATGAATTTCTTATTTTTGAGATTCATTTGATAAAATTATTTGTTGAAATTCTTTCAATTACGATTGGCATAAATCTATGGTTTGCTCCACAAATTTCTGAGCATTGGCCAAAAAATAAACCAGGACGATTAATTAAGAATCTAATTTGGTTTAATCGTCCTGGTGTGGCATCAGCTTTTACTCCTAGACTAGGAATTGTTCATGAATGTAAAACGTCTGCTGCTGTTACAATTATTCGGATAAATGTATTTGTTGGTAGTGTTGTTCGGTTATCTACATCTAAAAGGCGAAATCTATAAATATTTATTTCATTTTGTGGGGTTATATATGAGTCAAATTCTACTTTAATGAAGTCTGAATATTCATATCTTCAGTATCATTGGTGTCCAATTGTTTTTAATGTTAATGTAGGATTATTAATTTCGTCTATTAAATATAATAATCGTAGTGATGGTACGGCAATAAAAATTAAAATGATGGCTGGTGCAATTGTTCATGCTACTTCAATTATTTGTCCTTCTAATAAATATCGGTTAATAAATTTATTGTAAGTTATTGCTATTATTATATATGAAACAATTGTTAAAATTATTAAAATAATTATTAAAGTGTGGTCATGGAAGTGGATAAGTTGCTCTATAATAGGGGATGCTCTATCTTGTAAATTTATATTGGCTCATGTTGTCATAATGAATAAAAGATTGAGACTTTATATTTGATGCTTAAATCCAATGCACTTATCTGCCATATTAAAAATTAATTGTTAATAGTAGGTAGTTCTGAATATCTGTGTTCTATTGGTGGAGTATTTTGTAATCATTCAATTGAATTTCTGGTTTGTGTTGGAAATAATACTTGTCGATTTGTTCTTATTCTTTCTCATATAATAAAGATAAATATTACTACTCTTACGAACGAAATTGTTGACCCTATTGATGAAATTACATTTCATATTGTGTATGCATCTGGATAGTCTGAATACCGTCGTGGTATTCCTGCTAGACCTAGAAAGTGTTGTGGGAAGAACGTTATATTTACTCCTAAAAATATAATTATAAATTGGATTTTTAATCATTTTGGATTTAATGTTAATCCTGTAAATAATGGGTATCATTGAATAAATCCTGCTATAATTGCAAATACAGCTCCTATTGATAATACATAATGGAAATGGGCTACTACATAATATGTGTCATGTAAAATAATATCAATTGATGAATTTGCTAGTACAACTCCTGTTAAACCACCTAAGGTAAATAGAAAAACGAATCCTAGTGATCATAAACAAGGAGCTCTATAAGTTAATTGTGATCCGTATATAGTTGCTAATCAACTAAAAATTTTAATTCCAGTAGGTACTGCAATAATTATTGTTGCTGATGTGAAATATGCTCGTGTATCTACATCTATTCCTACTGTAAATATATGGTGTGCTCATACAACAAATCCTAATAATCCAATGGCTAATATGGCGAAGATTATTCCTAGATTTCCAAATGCTTCTTTTTTTCCTCTTTCATGGCAAATAATATGTGAAATTATTCCGAATCCGGGTAAGATTAAAATATAAACTTCTGGATGACCAAAGAATCAAAATAGATGTTGGTATAAAATTGGGTCACCCCCTCCTGCTGGATCAAAAAATGATGTATTAAGATTCCGATCAGTTAATAATATTGTAATAGCTCCAGCTAGTACTGGAAGTGATAATAAAAGTAGTAAAGCTGTAATTCCTACTGCTCAAACAAATAAAGGGATTCGTTCAGGTTTTATATTAATTGGTTTTATATTGATTGTTGTTGAGATAAAGTTTACTGCTCCTAAAATTGATGATACACCTGCTAAATGTAAGGAGAAGATTGCTAGATCTACAGATGCTCCAGCATGTGCTATTCCTCTTGCTAAAGGTGGATATACTGTTCATCCTGTACCAGCTCCTCTTTCTACTATTCTTCTCGTTAATAAAAGTGATAATGATGGGGGTAGTAATCAAAATCTTATATTATTTATTCGTGGGAATGCTATATCGGGGGCTCCTAATATTAAAGGTACTAATCAATTACCGAATCCTCCAATTAGGATTGGTATTACTATAAAGAAAATTATTACAAATGCGTGTGCAGTTACAATTACATTATAGATTTGATCATCTCCAATTAATGATCCTGGTTGTCCTAGTTCTGTTCGGATTAGTATTCTTAATGATGTTCCTACTATTCCTGATCATGCTCCAAAGATGAAATATAAAGTTCCAATATCTTTATGATTTGTTGAGAATATTCATCGTTTCAATTTTAGTAGAATGGCTGAGATAATTATTAGGTTATAGATTGTAAATCTATTTAGGGGTGGATTCCCTTCTACTAGGCTTTATATTCATTCAATGATATTAGAATGCAATTCTAATGGTGTAATATTATTTCTAAGGCTTAAAGAGTTTCTTTATTTGTAGCTTTGAAGGATATTAGTTTATTTTAACTTAAAGCCTTAATAGATGTTAATTATTATAGTACAAATTATTAAAGTTAATATTGATATTGAAAATATTATTGATGTATATTTTATAAAAGTACTGTTTTTGTAATATCTAATATTTCATTTTGGTTCAATATGTAATACTATGAATCTTGAGTAGCTAATTCGTAAATAGAAGTATAATGTTAGTAATGATATTACTACTATTGTTGTTATAATAGAATTTATATTGTTAATAATTATTATTTGGATAATAATTCATTTAGGTAGAAATCCTAAAAATGGTGGTAATCCTCCTATTGATAGAAGTGTTGTAAATATTAAAAATTTTATTGTGTTTATTTCCTTGTTAATTAAGAGTGTTTGATTAATAAATGAGGTATTAAATGGTTTAATAATCATTACAATTGTTATTGTGAGTATAGAGTAAATTGCGAAATATATAATTCATATATTTTCATTAATTATTAATGCTGCTAATATTCATCCTGTATGATTAATTGATGAATAGGTTAAAATTTTTCGAATGGATAATTGATTTAATCCTCCAATAGCTCCTACAATTGTTGATGTTAAGATGATAATTGATCTGAATAGATTTATTTTTATTACATATGAAATTAATACTATTGGGGCTATTTTTTGTATAGTTATTAATAATAAGCAGTTTATTCATCTTATTCCTTCTATTACTCTTGGAAATCATCAATGGAAGGGGGCAGCTCCTCTTTTTAATAGTAAGGGGGTTATAATAATTATTGTGTTAATATCATTATATTCTATTGTGAATATATCTTCTATTAAAACTTTTATTATGATGATGAATAATAAAAATGAGGAGGCTATAGCTTGAATGATAAAGTATTTTAGTGAGGATTCTGTTGTGTATGTGTTTTTGTTATTGGATATTAATGGAATAAATGATATTAGATTAATTTCTAGTCCTATTCATGCTCCAATTCATGAATAAGATGAGATTGAAATTAAAATGCCTCTTATTATTGTTAATATTAAGAGGACTTTTGTTGGGTTGTTGGGCATTAGATAAGAGAGGATTTCCTCTATAAGTGGGGTATGAACCCATTAGCTTTATTAGCTTACTTTTCTATATAATATATTTTGGTGTATGGTGCATAGTAATTTTTGATGTTTCTGGTAATAGTTTAATTCTGTTAAGTGTAATGGAAGTAATTTTTTTACATTATTTATCCTATCACGATAATCCTTTACTCAGGCATTCCATT